TTCAGACTTGGTACAACCCAAGGTCATCATTCCCTTTGGTTTGCACAACCAAAAAATTATTCCGAAGGTTTACAAGAAGATCAAAAAATAAGAGATTTTATCAAAAATTATGTACAAAAAAATATGAAAATTTCCTCTAGCGTTGAGGGAATTGCACGTATAGAGATTCAAAAACGAATCGATCTGATCCAGGTCATAATCTATATGGGATTCCCAAAGTTATTAATAGAAAGTCGACCGCGAGGAATCGAAGAATTGCAGATGAATCTACAAAAAGAATTTAAGTCTGTGAACCGAAAACTTAACATTGCTATCACAAGAATTGCAAAACCTTACGGAAGCCCTAATATTCTTGCGGAATTTATAGCCGGCCAATTAAAGAATAGAGTTTCATTTCGAAAAGCAATGAAAAAGGCTATTGAATTAACTGAACAAGCAGATACAAAAGGAATTCAAGTACAAATTGCAGGGCGTATCGACGGAAAAGAAATTGCGCGTGTGGAATGGATCAGAGAAGGTAGGGTTCCCCTGCAAACCATTCGAGCTAAAATCGATTATTGTTCCTATACAGTTCGAACTATTTATGGAGTATTGGGCATCAAAATTTGGATATTTATAGACGGGGAAGAATAAACCTTTATTTGTCTTTCCCTTCGATCTAGTGATGGAACAAAAAAGAGAAATTTGTTCCTTTTTCTATTCAATAAAAACTAAAATGAAGAATTCTAATTCTATATGGTTGAATAAAAATTCGATTGGCCATTTGATATAATTGCTATGCTTAGTGTGTGACTCGTTGGTTTTTTTAGGGTTAGGATTCAATAAAAAAAAAGACCAGCCTCTTAGTATAAACTAATAACTATAGGACTACTAACCAACTCATCACTTCGCATTATCTGGATCCAAAGAACCAGTCAAGATATGATATATCGGTCATATCATTGTAGCAACTGAAATATTTTTTGCCTAAACAAAAGAAAAATCAATCTAATTCTAAGTTATAAAGCGAAATAGAGAACAAAGATGTGGATAAATGGAAGGGTGAAAGAAAGAGAGAGAAAAATACCAATGATATAGAATTCCATCCAATATGTAAGGTCTATGAGTCATCTCATAAAAAAAGGCAGTGTAATAAAGCATCAATGCTGATTCGTACATAATTAAATAAATCTGTTCATAAAATAAAAAATAAGAGCTTCGAGCCAATAAAGACTAAGAAGATTGACTCAAGAAAAAATTTCATTATGAGCTCCATTGTAGAAATCAGACCTAACCATTAAATAAGAAGCGATGGGAACGATGGAACCTATGAATCCAAATCTATTGAAAACGGATTCATTGATCGGGATGGCGGAACAAACCAGAGACTAATTCATTCATATTCATCTATTGGGAAAAGAAAAATCAAGAGCTAACCCTACAACTGAAATAGCGATGAAAAGAGTAAATATTCGCCTGCGAAACCTTTATTTTCTTGGATTGCTAAATTTGGGTCAATCGAAGAAACTAAAAGACAAAACAAAATAAAGATTCGTTATAACATTATAAAAAATCATACAATATTTAAAAAAGAAATATGAATATGTTTAGTTATCTAAAAAAACAAGATATACAAACGAATAATAGAGAGGTTGAAGATTTTCTTATTCGCGAGGAGCTGGATGAGAAGAAACTCTCACGTCCAGTTCTGTAGTAGAGATGGAATTCAGAACCAACCATCAACTATAACCCCAAAAGAACCAGATTCCGTAAACAACATAGAGGAAGAATGAAGGGAATATCTTATCGAGGTAATCATATTTCTTTCGGTAAATATGCTCTTCAGGCACTTGAACCTGCTTGGATCACATCTAGACAAATAGAAGCAGGTCGACGAGCAATGACACGAAATGCACGACGTGGTGGAAAAATATGGGTACGTATATTTCCAGACAAACCGGTTACAGTAAGACCCGCAGAAACACGTATGGGTTCGGGGAAAGGATCCCCTGAATATTGGGTAGCTGTTGTTAAACCAGGTCGAATCCTTTATGAAATGGGTGGAGTAACAGAAAATATAGCTAGAAAGGCTATTTCAATAGCATCGTCTAAAATGCCTATACGAACTCAATTCATTATTTCGGCATAAAAATGGAGAATCAAAGGAAATAGGTCTTGAGGATTAAAAAAAAACAATCGCAGGTGCTGCTTTCTTTTTTTGGACAAACAATATTTCTTTTTTCTTCGCCCTTTGCATTGAAAGAATAGATTATAAAAAAAAAATGATATGATTCAACCTCAGACCCTTTTGAATGTAGCGGATAACAGCGGGGCTCGAGAATTGATGTGTATTCGAATCATAGGAGCTAGCAATCGTCGATATGCTCATATCGGTGACGTTATTGTTGCTGTGATCAAAGAAGCAGTGCCAAACATGCCCCTAACAAGATCAGAAGTGGTCAGAGCTGTAATTGTACGTACTTGTAAAGAACTCAAACGTGATAACGGTATGATAATACGA